AATTGTATCTAGAATTACTGGAAAAGTGGAAACAAGACCAGATATAATTTGATCGTTATGAGCAAATCCAAAATCTTTATAGACAGAGCCAATCATTAGTTCCCAACCATGGGGCGAGTGGAATCCTATACATAAATCAGTTAATAAAAGAATAGAAAAAGCTTTTATTGTGTCACTTAAGTTATATAGGAATTCTTGAACCCAAGAATTCAGAATAAAAAGTTCTTCATTACCTAGAATAGAATAACCACTTAGAATAAGGAAAGAGATTATATTTGTTGAGAAGTGCAAAATCGTATGGATACGATCCTCATTGTGCATCGTGATTAATTGGACCGTTTCTTTATGGATTCCGATAGGAAGTTTTTGTAGACGCGTTTCCGGGTATTCCTTTATCATTTCGTCCAACAAGAAGAGTTCCTCTAATTCTATGAATTTTTCTAGAATACTCTTTTCTTGAATATCATTCAAAAAAGTTTCGGATTGCTTAGTATTCCACCAATTAGTAACCAAAAATTCTAGACTTTTATTAAATGAGAGAGAGATCCACCAGGGTAAAAATACTATAGATACAAAATATAGAAGGAGAGTAAATGCTTTCTTTTTTGCCATTTTTTCGTTTGTGAATTTTTAATGAACCCACCTCATTTGATTTGTCGACTCCATAGATCTAATATTTCTATCAAGCATAAGTTCTATTACAAGGCTTGAACCTATGAATCTAATCCCCGTTTTTTATTTGTGATTCAGTGGTTAGCCCTTGAATTTAGAAAGAATACAGAAATAGAATAAGACAGAATAAGAAAGAGTACACTTCAAATTTGCAGAAAGAAAAAAAAGTTTCCGGATATCTCAATTTCAATTGCTCAAATTCGAAGCAATTTCCTCTTTTCAATGAATGCATGAAAGAGCCACTTCAAATAATTAATATTATAAGGAGTTCGCGACAAAAGAACCCCCTTTCTATCTATCAAAAAAGAAGATAGAAACGCTATAAGCGGTCCAATTGTTTGCTTTCATTAAAGAGCACAAAAGGGGATAAATAAAAAAAACGTCGATTGACAAAACAGAGATAATTTACAGGATATGATTTATCTGTATTGTATCTAATGTATCAATTCAAAATAATGAAAAGAAAAAAGATGGATTCTTGAGTTTTTGACCTCCTGCTAAAAAAGCATTCATTCTTCAGTTCATTTCAAAATATTTCAATTGGTACGCGCAAGAAATAGGCCAATTCAGAAGCTTTTTGCTCAATTTCTCGGGGAGTCAAATTCTCATCAGTACGAGTCAATGGAATGGCCCCTTGGCCTCTGATTTCCATATAAAGGACACGACGAGCATAAATACCCTCTTTAACTTCTATTCTGATGGACTGAATGTCTTTCATAAGAAATCGTAGGAAGATGCGACGATTTTTTCCAGGAAATCCCCAACGAAAAATACACACTATTCCTTCTTTTCTATCGAATCGATCATAACCACTACCTACATTCCACGAAATTGTGCACCACAAATAGGAGCTAATAAAGAGACCCGCGATCCCATAGAAAGACATTACAATCCCTTGCGGAAAAAAAATGATTTGCTGAGACGGAAATAAAGATATCAAATTGCTGCCAAGATAACTGGAAGTTCCAACCAATAAGAATCCTAATGAACCTAAAAAAAGGATAAAGGCCCAGAAAAAATTACTTGTTTTTCGAGAGCCCACTACAAGTTCTATCCATATATGTTCTGATCGCCAACTCATACTAGATCCAGTTGCATTTTATTGGAATTGGGAGAATAACCCAATTGAATTTTATTTTACTTTTTTTGTTTCCGAAGTAACTCTCATCAACTAGCACTATTCTGACGCGAAATTTTAGAAGTAATTTATCAAATTGGTTAAATGAAATCTAAAATAATAGCATCCCTTATCATATATCTATATTCCCTATAGATATCTACATAGAAATAGATTTACTTTACATTTATTTCAGACCCTTGCCCCAGCCCGAGCTATTTGAAAATAGCTATAATTCATTTCCCGTATATCATGTTTACACATGAATAAGAACTCTTTCATTTATGTTCGGAGGCAGCCACGTGTTATACCATATTATACTAATATAGATATCGATGTTATGATCCAAGTCTAAGTCTGGTAAAATAAAATAGATAAGATTTGTCCCCGCCGGATCTAAAGAATTTTATTTTTTTGAACATGAAGAAATAAAGAAGCCATTGCAATTGCCGGAAAAACTAGGCCCACTAAGGGCACAAAAATAGAGGGTAAGTTGTTGAAAGTTGTCATAAAATGGGTACCTCAATTTAATATTTGTACCTGTTATTTCTTGTTATATGGTTATAAAGATATTATCTTTATAATTCGTATATAATTATACTAAATATATCTAAGTGAGTATATATAATTAATAAGGACAGAGAACGTAGAACTAAATAAATGGACTTATTCATCTTTCTACATGAAATATATGTAAGATAATCCTGTATT